GCTGTATCCAAATTTCTATTTTATATTCTATCTATTTAATGAAAAATTGACACACAATAAATTCCTACTTATTCCCTATAGGCATCATATGGATAAGATACACCCAGATATATCTTATGTAACAATCTATCTTATAGGGTTTACATATACTCATAATTGCTATTATAATTGAAATCGAGAAGTCTAAAAAAAAAACAGATTAGTTAATCAATTGTTATTTTCTTATGTCATTAAGGAAACACTATTTTAGATACAAATCCAGGAATATTTAGTGAATTCACAGTCGATAGTTAATGGTTCCATTTTTTTTTTCGGAAAGATATTAAGGAAAAAGGAATTCAAGATAAAAGTAATAAAAGTCTAAAAAAGGGGGAATATTTTCATCTATTTTGTATCAGTTTGGCGGCATGGCCGAGTGGTAAGGCGGGGGACTGCAAATCCTTTTTCCCCAGTTCAAATCCGGGTGTCGCCTGATCAACACAAGACTAAAAAATCCCTAGTCTCTTCTACTGATATAACTCAACGAATTATTCTCCAGGGGGGCGCGGCTTTTGATACTTCTTTGATTCTAAACATCTGTAAAGGGCTGTAAATCCTTGCGCCAAGGATTCACCAAAAGAAAAGATTAGAGTGATCGGTAAGTCTTGATAGCCCTTCCACTACTACTGTAGTGTCTACTAACTAGGCCTTGAATTAGATTGGCACTTTTTTTATATAAAAAAATAAATTCTTTTCTATTCAGTAACCTTAGTCCTAGTCAAGACTAGACTAGTTTACGATTGTTTAAAAGACAGAAACAGAATCGGGAGAGGGTAAGGATTAGATCAAATGGGGAATGGGGGTCTGTGATTGTGATGGATAGCGATCCGTCTTGATTCCCTATTTTTATGCCTTTTATTTAGGAAGGGCGAAAAAATAAACACTGGATATTTTATTATCTTACATGTTCTATTAGTAACATCCCCTCGATACTTGGAAGGGCATCACTACCTGTTGTTATTTTGCTTGGGCTTAATGTTTCCCGATTCTACTAGAAATCATATTAAGAATAAATGGGTTTAGTGAATTAGTTCATCAATAGTGTTGGTGCAGAACACCCCCCCTTTTTTTGACTCTGCACCATTGATTCCACTATTATTAGTGAGCAATAATGGAATAATTCCTGCATATTCATAGAGATAGGGGACACAAGTCACATGGATATAGTAAGTCTCGCTTGGGCTGCTTTAATGGTAGTCTTTACATTTTCCCTTTCACTCGTAGTATGGGGAAGAAGTGGACTCTAAGGGTACTACGAAATTGAGTTCGCTTTTTTAACTATCTAATACTAAAAAAAAATAGTATGGTAGAAAGAAATATATGACTCTTTTCTTTCTACCATACTATCGGATCTCATAGAATATTGCGGATTCTAGTCCGCTCATTTCATTTAAGACGACAAAGAAAAAGGGGAATCCTTGCTAAGAACTCCGAAGTCAAGTTTCGTTCAAATTAATTATTTTGACTGACTGTTTTTACATATATGATAAGTAAAAAAGCAGTAGGGACTAGAATGAACAGTGCAGTAGCAATAAATGCAAGAATATTTACTTCCATAATCTCATCTTTCGTTTTTTTTACTTCACAATAACTCGGGATTTAATCCCATAGAGATGATAAACCTTTTGCCTGTAAATTCAATGGGATGAATTACATCTCGATGATAATGATATTGACTCGGCTCAATATCGTGACTAACAATATCTGAGCTAGCAAATCGATTCACCGTCCAGAATTGAATAGTATAACATAGGAAGATCTTTTATCCATAACGAATCTTTCTAATCAAATAAAAAATGCTTTTTTATTTGCATTTTTTTTCTAAAAAAACTATCGCCTTCCGGGTACAAGCATCTGATGAAATATCATCTAACTGCGTTTCCGCTTCCATTGGTTAGAAATACAAACAAAGAATCGAGGGGAAATGGAAAGAAGGACAGAGTTAAGTTCTAAATTCTGCTCCGTTTTTTTTAATGATCTAAAAATTATGCTCCTTATCCCTCTTTCATCGCCCCTTTCATAGAAAAGTAAAAGTTTTTATTGGGTCTGTCGGGACTGACGGGGTTCGAACCCGCAGCTTCCGCCTTGACAGGGCGGTGCTCTGACCAATTGAACTACAATCCCCCAAAAATCAAAATAAGGTGTTATGGATTAATTTAATCCTTTTGTTATTGCCAAAACGATTGAGAATCCATCGTTCAATGAACAAAAAGAGTCTTTTCGGTTCTTTGCTCTTTTCTTTAAACTTACAGATCGTGATATGAATCTAGATTATTAAAAAGATCAGAATTTATGAGAACAAAAAAGAGGGGTATATCTGAAAGTTTTTTTCTTATTCTTTCTATAGCTAGCTATAGGATTATATAATTTGATCTTGGCTCAGCGAATCCTTGGGCCGAGCTGGATTTGAACCAGCGTAGGCATATTGCCAACGAATTTACAGTCCGTCCCCATTAACCGC